AGGTCTTTTTTAAATCAATTGTCCAATAAAGTATCATGACGTGTGTATCTAGGGAATAGTCGCTTCAAAGTGAATTTTCCCTAGATACATCTATTCAATTCAATTATGAATCTATTCCGATTTCGAATATATGGATTGTGCTAAAGATGTAAAATAGATTTTCGGTCTTTTTTTTTTATGAAATAAATCCAATGTCTAATGTATTTAGAACTTATTTTTCGGTAAATCAATTACGAAATTTTTTTCGAGAATGCCTAATATCTGTTTTACATCTTCTATTTGAAAATGTTCCATTTTCATAAGATCTTCTTGGCTGTTATTCAAAAGGTCCAACAGTGTATATATATTGGACCTTTTGAGACAATTATAGATCCTGGGAGGCAAATCTAATTGGTCAATAAAAATAGATTTCAACGCTATTTTTTTTTTATTTTTTGTTAATTTAGCCAATTTATCATAAAAAGTAAAAGGGGGTAAGGGAACCATGTGTTGATTGTCCTTTAAATGTAAATTTTCTTCTTCGGTATGTAAAAAAGGAATAAATAAATCAATCAAATTCCGGGAGGCTTCATGAAGTGCTTCTTTAGGAGTTAAACTTCCGTTTGTCCATATTTCGAGAAATAGTATCTCCTGTTTACCATTTTCATTCCCATAAACATGAATACTATGATTCGCATTTCGAACAGGCATGAATACGGCATCTATAGGATAACTTCCATCTTGAAAGTTATTTTGTGTTTTTATAAGATATCCGCGATTTCTCTCGATTTCCAATCCAATAACCAACTCAATTGGTTCCGTCAAGCTGGCTATATGTTGTGTATTATCAACAATTTCTACATAAGGCGGTAAGATGATATCTTGAGCAGTTACATATCCAGGGCCCCGAACGCAAATAGACGCCTCACAAGTTCCATATAGATTACTTCTCAATACAATTTCTTTTAAATTCATTAAAATTTCATGTACTGATTCTTGAATACCAGCTATGGTAGAATATTCGTGCGGTATTTTCGCAAATTTTGCGCGTGTGATACATGTTCCTTCTATTTCTCCAAGCAAAGCTCTTCGCATCGCAATGCCTATTGTATCTGCTTGACCTTTCATAAGTGGAGACAGGATAAAGCGTCCATAATAAAGACGCCTACTGTCTACTCTTGATTCAACACACTTCCATTGTAGTGTCCGAGTAGATACCGTTATTTTCTCTCGAACCATAATAATATTATTTAATCAAATCATTGAATCGTTTATTTCTCTTGTTTCTCTTGCTCTTGAAATATTTTCAATTTCGATCGATTTCTACACACGTCTTTTTTTAGGGGGTCTACAGCCATTATGTGGCATAGGGGTTACATCCCGTACGAAAGTTAATAAGATACCACTTCTACGAATTGCCCGTAATGCTGCGTCTCTTCCGAGACCGGGACCTTTTATCATGACTTCTGCTCGTTGCATACCTTGATCCACTACTGTACGAATAGCGTTTCCTGCTGCGGTTTGCGCAGCAAACGGCGTCCCCCTTCTTGTTCCTCGGAAGCCGCAAGTACCTGCAGAGGACCAAGAAACCACTCGACCCCGCACATCTGTAACAGTCACAATGGTATTATTAAAACTTGCTTGAACATGAATAACCCCCTTTGGAATTCTACGTGTACTTTTACGTGAACCAATACGTCCGTTCCTACGTGAACCCATTTTCGGTATAGCTTTTGCCATATTTTATCATCTCATAAATTTGAGTCAGAAATATATGGATATATCCATTTCATGTCAAAACAGATCCCCCTTAGTTATTTGTATGTTATTTGTATATAGGATCTTTAACGAGTCTGATTATCCTTGTCTTTGTTTATGTCTTGGGTTGGAACAAATTACTATAATTCGTCCCCGGCGACGGATTAGTCGACATTTTTCACAAATTTTACGAACAGACGCTCTTATTTTCATATTTGCCACTCCTTGCCTTAATTCTGAATCTCCTTCTTGGAAGAAAAAAAGTTTCTTTAAATTTTTCATTTCGAATTGTATTCCTACGAAAGGAATATTCAAGTTTCAAAAATACCTAATCTTTCGAATCTTTGTTGCGGAGTCGATAAATTATACGGCCTCTGGTTGAATCATAACGACTTACTTCAATTTTGACTCGATCTCCTGGCAGTATCCGTATAAAACTGCGTCGGATCTTTCCTGAAACATAACCTAAAATCAGATCTTCATTATCTAAACGAACCCGGAACATGCCGTTGGGAAGCGATTCAGTAATTAAACCCTCATGAATCCATTTTTGTTCTTTCATTACAGGTAAAACCCCCTTGAAGTATCAACTGGTGGAGAAAGAACACTATTAGACAACCCACCCCCTTTTTGTTTTTCTTTTTCATAAACATAAATAAGAAGTTTCGGATTCAATTCGGCTATTAGAATAATTACCATATATAACACAAACTTTCTCCGCCTATTCTTTCTAATCGAGCCTCTCGGTCTGTCATTATACCTCGAGAAGTAGAAAGGATTAAAATCCCCATCCCACCTAAAATTCTAGGAATTTTTTGATAGTTAGAATAGATTCGTAAACCCGGTCGACTAATCCGTTTTAAATTTAAAATATTTTTATAAGAACTTTTCCTATTCCTTCTATGTCGTAGGGTTAAAACTAAAAAATAGTTGTTGTTTTCTCGATGTTTTCTCGCGTTTTCAATAAAACCTTCTCGTAAAAGTATTTTAACAAGACTTTGGCTGATATTAGTAGAGGCTATTCGAACTATTCTTTTTCTATCCATATCCGCATTTCGTATAGAGGTTATTATGTCAGCAATAGTATCACTACTCATAATGAATTAAAATTGTTGGTGCCTTCCAATTTTGATATAATCAACATGTTTTTCTTATTGTTCGACTTTTTACGTATTTGTTTATGGATGTGAATTTTGAAAGGTATATACGTGAAATACAATCTACCAAGGAATCTTAATCTATTTCTTTCAAACACCCCACTATAACCATATCATGGTCTCATTTTATATTTTATAATACCTCGGGCGCTAATGAAACTATTTTAGTAAAATTTAACTGTCTCAATTCACGAGCAATCGCACCAAAAACTCGAGTTCCCTTTGGATTTCCTTCTTGATCAATGACAACTGCGGCATTGTCATCATATCGTATTATTATACCGTTGTCACGTTTAAGTTCTTTACAAGTACGTACAATTACAGCTCTGACCACTTCGGATCTTTCTAGGGGCATATTTGGAACTGCGTCTTTGATCACAGCAACAATAATATCACCAATCTGAGCATATCGACGATTGCTAGCTCCTACGATTCGAATACACATCAATTCTCGAGCCCCGCTGTTATCTGCTACATTCAAATGGGTTTGGGGTTGAATCATATCATTTTTTTCTGTTTTTACAATGCAAAGGGCGAAGAAAAAAAGAAATATTGTTTGTCCAAAAAAGAAAAGTGCACCTGCGATTTTTTTAGCCAATAACCTATTTCGTTTGTTTTTGAATTTTTAGCATGAAATAATGAATTGAGTTCGTATAGGCATTTTGGACGCGGCTATTTCAATAGCCCTTCTGGCTATATTTTCTGGTACTCCACCCATTTCATAAATTATTCGACCCGGTTTAACAACAGCTACCCAATATTCAGGAGATCCTTTACCCGAACCCATACGTGTTTCCGCGGGTCTTACTGTAACTGGTTTGTCTGGAAATATACGTACCCAGATTTTTCCACCGCGACGTGCATTTCGTGTCATTGCTCGTCGACCTGCTTCTATTTGTCTAGATGTGATCCAAGCAGGTTCAAGTGCTTGAAGAGCATATTTACCGAAACAAATAGCATTACCTCGATAAGACATTCCCTTCATTCTTCCTCTATGTTGTTTACGGAATCTTGTTCTTTTGGGGTTATAGTTGATGGTTTTTTTGAATTCCATCTCTACTACAGAACTGGACGTGAGAATTTCTTCTCATCCAGCTCCTCGCAAATATAAAGGAGTTTCAAATTTTGAATTTGAATTCAATTCCGATATAATTTGAATTAAGATATACATGTATTTAATAATACTGAATCGTGGATTTGTTTTAATCTATACCAAATCTATTAGTAATTTGTATTATAGTGTTTGTATATATAACTAAATAAATAATTATTTCTATTTCTATTTTTTTTTTTATTAGCTTTTATTTATATTTGGATTTAGTTTTATTTAGTTTAGTTTTTAGTATAATATATATAATATTGTATTGTTTTTTATATTTTCTAATATAACGTTAAAAAAAATCTTTCTTTTATTTTACCCCTTATCGTATTGGATTGATTCAAATTGAGCAATCCAAGAAAATTCAGTTTTCGCGGGCGAATATTTACTCTTTCTATTTCAGTTCTATCATTAGTTTATAACTTTCCTGAATAGATGAATTGGTATCTGGTTAGTTCGCCATCCCGATCAATGAATCATTCGAATTCCTTTTCAATAGAATCATTTGGATTCACAGGTTCCATCGTTCCCATCGCTTCTTACTTAATGATTAGGTCTGAATTTGACAATGGAGCTCATAATGAAATTTGTTCTTGAGTCAATCTTCTCAGTCTTTATTGGCTCAAAGCTCTTTTTTTCTATAATATGCATTTATTTTTTATAGACTATTCATTTAATTATAGATGAATCTTTATTGGTGCTTTATTACATTGCTTTTTTATGAGATGACCCATAGACCTTACATATTGGAATTCTATACCATCAATATTCTTTTTCTTTCTTTCTCTCACCCTTCCACTTATCCATACCCTTTTTCTTTATTTCGATTCAAAACTTAGAATCAGATTGGTTTTTTTTAATGCAAAAAGATTTCGGTTGCTACAACAATATGAACAATATATCATATCTTGACTGGTTCTTTGGATCCAGATAATCCGAAGTGATGAGTTGGTTATTACTTCTATAGTTCGTAGTTTATACTATTACTATGGAGTTGATTTTTTTTA